TCTCCTCTCTCGCTCGGGTGGAGTGCCATATCAAGGCTGTTTCCAAATCCCTTCATTCAGTTATGCTTGTTTGATGTCACATATGGGTTTAAGGGTAAGCAGTGGAAAACTCATCAATAAATGAAAAAATAAAATATAGTATATTCATATATATTGAAATCTGAGGTTAGTTCAATCAGTGTCCGCTTCTTTATTAGTTGGATAGGAAGGATATGCTGGTTCAGAAGAAAGGAGATATGTTAGTTCGGCGGATGTGACTACATGGGTTTTATTCCTTGTCATCACAACTATACGTTTTGTCAAGCAGAAGTGGGAATTTATTTACCATTAGTAAGCCGCGGTCTTAGCTTAGCATCAAAGAAGCAGTCACACAGCTCATTAGGGAGGAAAGCCAGAAGGTATAAGGTATTATGTATTTGAATTGAGTCCCGCTATGGCTAGCTTGTTTCGGAGCGCGCTAGCGCATAAGACAACGAAATGAATGGATGGGCTCGGAAAGGAAGAGTTTCGATTCCGGAGAGAAAGATTAGGATATTTCGTAAGTGAAGGGAAAGAATCATGTCTGACGCCTAAGCCCCTTTAGTAGGGACGGATCCCATCATAGTACTCTAAGAAGGGAACTATTGAAGCTTCCAGCTTTCCACCTATATGGATTTGGTGAGCGTAAGTAAACACGATCTTCGTTCGGTACACGTCCAGTCAAAATATAGTCTTCCTTCTTGGATGTACGATTCTATTTACTATGGGGATATCTTTATAGGGAATTCATCAGTCTTTACTGACTTCCCAAACTCCACTGATTCTTAGTGTGCAAGAAAGCGACCTCTTGGGCGGGAAATCCTCTTTCAAAAGAAGAGAACACATTTTAGGCAAGTCTCACACAAAAGCTCACTTTCTTCGCTTGCTTTGCTGTTGATAGAAGGGTGACTCCGTCTATCTAGGGTCAATAGATCCTAAAGAGTTCTCCATCCAGCCATTTTTAAAGGGAATCTCCCTGCTAGCTCATCCTTTCTCTTATTCCTCTTCAATCGGGTGACTTCACTACCTTACGTTTCCTTCCCGGAAAAGACTGCCTTCTCTCTAGTGGGCTTCACTTGTATGCTATCCTTCCTGACCTTACATCGACTCTACTCTCCAAGCTCGACCAAACCCCGTGTCCTTTCTACCCAACAAGACAAGAGTATAGAGGTCCACCAGGGGCGAATAAGAGCTCGTCGATAAATTCTTTACTCCCGAGGTAAATCAGTCAATCGGTAGTCCTCCAATTGCTTATCGAAAGCCCGTTTTTCTAAGAAATAGTTTATGCCCCGGATTGAGAAAAGAGGCTTCCATTTATTTGAATTATTGTGTAAACATGAAAGTTGACAATCGGGTTTCTATTCATTGAGAGAGTGGACTCTGAAACCAACGATTTCGCTGGATCTAAGAATAACGTAGCACAGAAACAGAGACTCACCAAGGACGGTGAATGGGCAGTAGAGGTCTTATAGAGCCTATAGATTGATTGTTTTATAGCGGTACGATTACGCTGCTTTCTCCGAATGGAAGAGGGGCGGCTTTCCTTTCCCTGAGGTGTCTCTACCCTTTTTTTTGGTCAACTTTCATATGCTAATCATCATCATCATATCATCCTATAACTGTACTAAATTACCAGAAACGTTAGGAACCAGACCTACCGCAACAAAGAAAGCAACCATTACACCTAAACCAACAACCTTTTCTTTTGCAAAGGGCCGCTAGCAGGGATTGTTATCTCCGCAAAAGGGGACTCCTGCACAAAGGCTGACTCCACCGATGGAGAAACGTCGTTACTTTCCACAAAAGAAACCATTGACGAGCCTCATTAGCTTTCAAGCCTACCCGATGGAGTTCTTTTTTAAACCCTGCTCCTGAAAAGTGCTAGTTTCCAGCCGAGCGAATACTTTCTATCGATAGAGCAAATAGGTATGATCCATAGGTGGTAATAGTTGCCATTTTGAGTTCCCTTCCCGAGCTTAATCAAATAAAAGTTCCGGAGCTTATTAGTAACCCAATATGTCATCCCTCAGGTATCGATGTCGTTGAATCAAACAGGTGGTCGGATTACCCTTTCGTACGGTAACAAATCCCGCGCATATCTTCTTTGTCTATCACACCGTACGTCGCCCGGCTTAGGGTAGGGGGCAGCCTCCCCAACAGACGTAGGTTGCGTATGAGCTTCCAGTAGGACTCTGGCACCCCAACTGTAGAAATGGGTCCCCAACTAGAGGTGGAATAGTCTCTATTCTATTCTGCTTGGAGCTGCCCTACATAGGAGAAAAGAGTAGTCGCTTTGGTGACGCAGTTCGGTTGTCCCTACTAAAGGGGCTGGGACGTCCAGCCAAGCAGTAGGTGGAAGGTCTCTTTGTGCATTCTACTACTACCAGCTTTACATCTTACTACAACTCATGAAATATCAAGGATCCGGCCTACGGTGTTTTTCGATAAGGTTCCAAAGGCGTGTATAGATGGAGGTTCTATCGGCCTCCTCGTAACTTGGCCATGGCCTATTCCATAGAACCTCTGAAATTATTTTCATTTCCGTTTTCGTTAGAAATGGGGAATCGAGTCCCAACGTTTACATTATTTCTCCTTCGGGAAATATTCAAAATCTTCCCTTCTTCATCTATTTCTGCTACCGCGTCGTAGAAGCATTTAATTACTTCTTTTTTCCAAGGCTCTCTCTTTTCAATGGAGAAAAAGTCCAAGCTCTCGGCGTTGGGAGAACTATCAATGGATTGGTTGCTGCTGGAAGTCGATAGGGAGGAAATGTAGGACGAAGACTTCATCAAGCAGTCCCGTGGAGCACCTCATAGCTTCTCCTTTCCTTTACCTTTTTTGTTTTCAAGGGCGCAGGGAGACAATTCCACAGCTGCGGGACAAGGGTCAACGTAGATAACATTAGGCTAAGCGCAGCCATCAGAAAGACCTCGAGATTCACCGAACAAAGGCCGGAATCTTATTACAAAACTCAATGAGCAGAACGCTTGGGATCAAAGCCCGACGAACCCATCATAGCATAGTTTAACCTATTGACCTGGAACACATATTCTAAGAATCGAATGCCTTGTTTGGCTGTTAGCAAGTCAATTTCTTTACCTAGCGGGAGGGCCATTTCTTCAAGAGTGAAATTGAGAGACAGTCCTCACAGCCTCCACGCGTAAACGTATCCCCTTTCCTGTGATGATGCTTTGTTAACCTCCCTCACAGGAGGTCCGCTTGTAAGAAAACCCTGCATGGAATTGGTCACATGAAGGGTAGTACCCGAATCAATCCACCATGTATAAGTAGATAAAAAAAAGAAAGCTACTTTTCAGGCACCAGGGCATAGTGATTACATTCCTTCACTCCTTAAAAAACCGAAGCTTTGAACCAGTAATGTTGTATCACATGACGGCGAAATCACTCACGTGCAGTTCGTTCAATAAATCTATGTTCAGAAAAAAACTAAGCTCGCTACAGTCCTATACCTATAACCAAGCAGTCAAAAGAGGGTAAGAACTAAAAGCTGTCCGATCCAATGCAATCTCATTCACTACTTGTAAACCTCCGAAAAATGCGAAAGGAGCCCACATGCCCTCTCTCCTTTCCCCCACCTCACAAGGATATTGATGAGAATAGAATCCTAATGAGGTGGGCCTCGTCCCAGAATGTGGAGCTACTCTTCTTTTTTGTCGATCGATGTGAAAGGATCGAAAACTCTCGCTTTATGCTTGAGAAAGAGCCTTCCCGGCGATCTGTTTCATGAATTGAAGGGTGGAGGAAGACAACTGAATACCGGGAATTCAAAGAGAAGGATCTCCAGAGATAAATATCGGGCGGGCATTGAGCTCGCCTATTATAAGTATGAGTTGTGAGAGCGAGATAGAGACAAATACCCAATGGGCGGTGAAAAAACTTTCCTACACGCCCTTCTGTCTTGCAGCCTTGATGCTAAGTTCTATTCTCCCGAACACCCGCTCTTGCAAGGCTAGCGGGGAGGTGCTTTTTCGGGTTTGGTTTGCCTAGATAGGAAGTGCGCTTGGAGTGCTTCTAGTAACGAAATTGAAGTGCAATATCTTTCTGTTTCAGGGGTATGATTGCTTCTTTCTTCGACTTAACAGCTAGAGCCTGTGCTTCGTTATCAGTACCTGTTTTATATGGCGATATAACCTCGTTGTTCGCCTATCAATGTCCAGGTCTTTCCCCTGCCCTCTCTCTCGATGTGGTGCCTTTCATTCTGCTTTGTCAACACTTTATCGCAATGCCGGAAGGTAGGATTTCAGCTCTTTTCCCAAGCAATGAATCTTCATCAATGGCATAGTATTAAGAGATACAGACATTTTTGATTTGATCTTCCATCCGCAAAGACGACGAAAACGGTAGCCGAACCACTTCCTTCAAGTGCTAGCGTACAAGAAGGCGCTTTCGGCAGTGAATCACATGTCGAAATACCAAAATGTTTAATCATCGAGGTTTTGCTTGGTCTTCCGCTTACCATGTATGGTGTAACGGCATCTCGTGCCAAGAAAAAAGCGGGGTTGAACCAGGCTCACAAACCAGGGCCGGGGCTTTTGCCCGCTCTCCCACTAGCTTGTGTTCTAGCAAGGGGCATAGGTTGGGTCCTCTGGGGTTCAACAATGCTATAGAAAGAAGGGTCGATAAAAAGTAGATAGGAATACGGTCCACTGTCCTCTAACTGAGGGGAAGGAATTGTCCTCAGATCCCCTTTAGCTACTCCGTAAAATAGCTCAACTGATGCCCACCCCACGCTGCGCACCCCGGGGCTGTTCGCAATGGCGCTATCGGGATTCACGCTTCGAGAGATCGATAGTGCAATTAAGCTCTAAGAAATCCTTTCAAGATCTTCGCCGGGAAGCGAAGCGGACCTAACCTCGGTCTTCGACATAACCGAAAACTTCAGCTTTTGCTTGATCTTGTAAATCCACTTGCCGCCAGTGGCTTCTTTCCCTGCAGGCAATGAGACTCAGTCTGATTATTTTTTTCCTGGGTATTTATTTCTTCCTGTATAGCATCTCTCCAGCAAGAATGATTGGAGGCTTCAGCAAATGATTCAGGTTCATGAGAAGATTGAACTGACATGAGGTAAGCTCGATCTTTTGAGGAAAACGATATATAAGATCAAAATCCTTCAACAGGATAAGAAACTTGAGAGGATCGACGACCCTGAGAGAGGGATCGAGAATCAGATGAGGCGACTCCATTTCCATTAAAGAGAGCATTAAGGATACATCGAGTCTCTTGGATTTAACGTCATAGCATCTATACCCGGACTGAGCATATCCAAGAAAGACACAAGTGGTTGCCTTGTGGACAATTTTTCTATTAACAGCGCAGGAATATGAACAAAACACGTGCATCCAAACACTCGAAAATGCCTATAGTACTGCCCTAGTAAGAAGTTCGTGAGGCTGGATGGAACAAGTAAACTTCCCTCTCTCTTCCCCCAACCAAAAAAAGGAGAGAGATGTCCCGTCCCTTCTTTATGCACATCTACATAGCCAGACACAAAGTTTCAAATCCGGTCAAAATCTGCGGTTCTTTAAGTTCATTCATTGTAGGTTCTTTTACTTGTTCTAGTGGCTGGCAAAGGCCAACCGAGAGGGGAGAACGAATGGCTTAGGAATCGACCGGTTCCGAGCAGACTCGTGGAGCTACAGCTTGGATTATCGTATAATAAGAGGGGCCATCTTAGGAAATGACTTATATATAATAACTTAAAAGACAGATGCCCCCGCTGCGAGGCGAGGGAGCAACTAGTCTGGTCTGGTTTTTCGGTGCACTCATTCCCCTTACGAGAATGAAATGAGGCCCCAGCTTGACTCGAGACCAAGACTCCTTACAACTCGCACCAATAGCTTAGGCCGGAGATTGATGGAAAAGACAGCCCGACGCCCCTCTCTCCCCTAGCCGCCTACCTACTCGTGTTCGTAGCTCGATCGGAGGTCATGTGGTCCGGCGGAAAAACAGAAGTCATCCGTATGTTGTGATACGTGAATTGCTCAGTAGTGCTTCGCCACTACCGTAGCTGGCGGAAATAGCTTAATGGTAGAGCATAGCCTTGCCAAGGCTGAGGTTGAGGGTTCAAGTCCCTCCTTCCGCTCCTGGCTTCGTCGTTTAGTGGTCACGAGTGGAGTACATAAGCCCCTTTAGAGATAGGGGGGAGCGGCAGCCCCTTTTATAGGGTTCCAAATCTATCTTACTAATAATAAGAAAGGGGCGAGCCAAAACCTACTCCTAACAAGTTGCTGGCTTTTAATCAACCGTTGCGCGCTAGCGTTTTCCCTTACTAGTAAAGGGGGGCTGCTAGTTGTAGCGCGCAGTGTATGTACTAGTGAATAGGAAAAGCGAATTGAGATTACTAATGACGGATGGAGGTTTAGGATAGACTGATCTACTCCCACTCTTCACCTCGCCCTTGTCTCCTTCGCCGGAGACTGAAAATGATGGGAATCCTATCGATAAAGAAGAGGCATAAGCATCGCCTCTCGATCCAATCCGTCTTCCCTGGCCTCCCCAACACACTCTTGATACGAAAGAAACCTCCCGCCATAGAGAAGAGATCTAAAGTATGGGTCCCCTCGATCACCCTCCCTTGAACCTGAACTGGTCGAGAGAGATGAACCCGCACCACATTATAGTTCCTTCGAATCGAAACCCCCAACTAGAGATGAAATTCCAGAACCTAAAGAACTCAGTTGAGAGCTCCGTGACTGGAAAAGGGAAGGTCCACCAATGATTTCTAGGCTATTCCCCCCTATCTGTCTCTTGATCCCTCATTCCACTAATCCCTTGTTACTGATTCATTCAAGGCATAGACTCCCCATTTCTTTGTCTTATCTTATTAGCGCAGGTGTTCGTCAACGATGAAAGTCGCTGAACTTCAGACTCGAGTTGAGAAAGAGGGCTAGGCCCCGGGAGGGCTTTCAGGGACTGGGGAAGACGGGTGGATTATAGAGCTAGAGGCAAATCGACCTTCCCTCTCATCTCAGGGTGAGGCAAGGAATTTTTTGAAATGTTCCTTGTTCAATATCTCGCTTAAGAAGTTGGACTAGTAGCTCCCCCGACCCGGAGTGGATTCTAGGGGAAGAGCAGAGCCTCACCGTGCAGTAGAAAAGTGTTCGTTCTTGGGACGGGTTCAAACTGAAGGGAGGAGGAATTTCATACCCATACAAAGATTTCTGATCTGCTAGCTGGTGGTCCTCTCAAATACAATTTTGTCATCGACAGGTAGGGTGAATTCTAAGGTTCCTTATTCCGGTTGTAAAGCGGAAGAAGAGGGAAAATGGAATGGGCACAGCCCCACCAGCAGCCCGCGTTTCCGACCCGAAAGGAATTTGAAATGAAAGAAGAATCAGTGTGCACTATCTATGGAGTGGAGTGACTATCCTTAATCTCCTCTTCCCTATCTCTCCCTTTTAGCCTTCGGCTATTACCGGCTGGCAACGCTTGGCCCAAAATTGGATTTGTTTGAAAACAAAC